ATACCGGGAGCGGGAGATTCGATTAACCGAGATTCCGAAGCTGAAATTTCTCCTCGACCATCAATAGGTTTAGCTAAAGCATTTATAACACGACCCAAATAAGCCTCACTTACAGGTATCTGAGCAATTCTTCCTGTTGCTTTTACCGAACTTCCCTCTTGTATCAGCAAACCATCACCCATTAATACAACACCAACATTTTTGGATTCCAAATTCAAAGCAATGCCTATAGTACCCTCTTCAAATTCCACTAATTCACCAGCCATTACTTCATCAAGACCATAAATACGAGCAATACCGTCGCCTACTTGAAGTACGGTACCCGTATTTACAATTTTTACTTCGGTATTATATTGCTCAATGCGTTCACGTATAATTTTACTAATTTCATCTGCACGAATGGTTACCATGAAAATTTCTTAATTTAATTTTTTTTTAGAAGAAAAAAAAAATAATACCTATACTCTATATTAAAATAGAAAGACTAATCAATTATTTTTTTTCTTTCATCGCCCCAAAGATTCCAATATTAGCATTGACAGTACGCAAATGTAACTCGTTGTTTAAGCAACTATTTAGAGTTCCTAGAGCTCCCTGTAAGGCTTGTTGTAAAACCCGCTGTCGGACTTGATTAATCACTCTTTGTTGTTCAAAATGAATGGCTTCATTTTTGTAATTTTCTAATTGTTCCAAAGTCATGTAAATTGAATTAATTAAATTCTGTTTTTCTCGTTCTATTTCAGAATAGCCATTCACCCGAAACCGATCTGCTTCCGTTTCGACTTTCCTTAAGCGGGCCTGGGCTTTTTCCAGCTGTTCAATGGCCCCTTCCCGTAGTTCTTCTGAATTTCGAATAGTTCTCAAGATTCTCTGTTTTCGATTATCTAATAAATCACTTAATGAAAGTAGACTCTCTTTCCATTCATTTCAAAATGTCTATGATCTCTTCCCGAACCAAACATGAATCTTTCGATTCATTTGGCTCTCACACCCAATTACTTATGGGAAATTTCCCTATTTTTTTATGTAATGAGCCTATCCTCTCTTCTATAATTTATATTTTTCAAATATTTATATTTGAAACAATTATCAATCTAAGACCAGAATATTCGGAGGATTCTTCTGACCAAACAAATATATATGTCAGCAAAGTTGTTTTTTCTTCAAATCCAAAGAATTCTTATTAATTAATTTATACATATTAATTAATTTTTACATAGGTCATCTATTACGCATTGTATAAAAGGCAGGATTAAATTCACCTTTTTCAACGTAAAGAGGATTCAAGACATTTTATCGACATGAGTGTTTTATATCGAAAAAAAAAATTCGAATAATTTTATTGAAACCATTTCATTTCTGTATTAACATAGTGGTAGAAAGAGTACTACACTGCGTCTAGACTTCAAACTACTCGGTTTAACCATGGTAATAGTCCAATATTATTGGTTAATAGAGAATCAAAGTGGATTTACCAATAAATCACGAAATGCTATGGTTCTCAAATATTTTTTCTTTAATTATTGAAAAAATTTAATTAATTCAGAAGTAATTCGCGGTATTATGCACATTTTCTTAGTTATAACGAAAAATGTGCAGTTTGGTTGGATCCAATCTATTCTTTGAAATAAACAACCCGCACACACTCCCTTTCCAAAAAAAATCAATACACCTAACACTACACTTAGATTTATTGGATTTGTTGCTAAAATATCGGTATTAAACCCGAAACTTCCGGCGAATGGCCAATAGCCCAAACAAAGGAAAGAATCGGTTATATTTTTCATATGATCTCATCTCCTCTTATGAATAGACTAATTATCTTTCTACGATTCCTATTTTTTATTGGATTTCTTAATTATTTTTTCTATTTCATATTCATATTTTATATGAAATTTTTATTCTATATATATAGAATGCAAATTTCATACTATACCTTACTAATAATTAATATTAATTATTAATAATTAATTCAAAATAGATAGAGTAATAAAATAAATATAAATACTAATAATATAATAATGTTAATATATATATATTATTTGAATTGTTCCATCAATTGGAAGATTTTCTATAAGAATGATACTTATTAGAATTAGATACGAGTTCTTATGTCATGTCAATTGCAAAATCTCTCTAGTTTTAACACTTTCGAAAAATTGTCTTAAAATTTAAAGAATTTAAAGGGGGTTCATTGGACTAAAAAAGAAAGCGAATCAGTAATCAGTATATGAATTCTTCACCCTTCAATTAGTCCTTCACCTGTGTTCTTGCCCGAACGAATAATTGTAGGAGTGAAATCACAATATAATTTGAAAAAGCAAGACCAACCAATTATTTTTCTATTTTTTTTTTAGGATTATAGGATTAAACAAAAGGATTAGCGAATAAAAGCGCTAATGCTACAACCAGCCCATAAATTGTTAAAGCTTCCATAAAAGCCAGACTAAGCAATAAAGTACCACGTATTTTTCCCTCTGCCTCTGGTTGTCGTGCAATCCCTTCTACAGCTTGCCCTGCAGCAGTGCCTTGACCAACCCCAGGTCCAATAGAAGCAAGCCCTACGGCCAAGCCAGCAGCAATAACGGAAGCAGCAGAAATAATTGGATTCATAATAAGTTCCTCGTAACCAAAATATAAAATAAAGAAATAGTTAATGATATAATCAACCAATAAATTATGACTTAATTATGCAATTACCAAGATTTATTCAGTTAAAGTAATTAAGAAAAATTCCTAAATTGAAATAGTAATAGTTATTGAACTATATGAATTACTTCAAAATTTCTTTTTTCGTTTCTACCTACCAAGTTGTTTTGGAACTAGGTATAACCTTTATTCTTATATTAACTTAAGTTTTGAACCATTCTTTGAATTCTTCGTTTTTTATTGAATTTTTTAGTCATTGAATATTCAATTCACAATTAGAGATGAAACGGAAGGGCTTTGTTTTTTTAATCCCTATAGAAATTTACAGTAGTAGTGGGGTAATTTTAAATATATGGTTAGTTCATATATAATATCACATATACAGAGGTTTCTTCCATGCTGTAAACCAACTATTTGTGTTTTAGATTCAATTAGATTCGAATCATTTTTTGAAACCTCCAAAACAAAGAAAGAAAGATTTGTCTTATAGTCATTAGATTATATACACCCAGTTGGATCCCCCTCACTCCTACTCTATTTTTTTTTTTTATTGCAAATTTTCAAAATGTTTTTCTTTTCTATATATTTAATATTTATTGATGTTTCCTAAATAGGTTATCTTGAGCTACAGTATATGTGCAGCAAACTAAATCAAAAAAAAACTATTTTTTAGAAAAAAATAGTCAATGATGGCCTTCCATGGATTCACCTATATAAGCCGCAGCTAAAGTAGCAAAAATTAGAGCTTGAATACCGCTTGTAAATAATCCAAGGAACATGACAGGTATAGGAACTACTAAAGGTACCAAAGAAACAAGAACAACAACTACTAATTCATCAGCTAGTATATTTCCAAAAAGTCGAAAACTAAGGGATAAGGGTTTTGTAAAATCTTCTAAGATGTTAATCGGTAAAAGGATTGGAGTTGGTTGGATGTATTTACTAAAATAAGCTAATCCTTTTTTTGAAAGACCCGCATAGAAATATGCAACTGACGTAAGTAAAGCTAATGCAACAGTAGTATTTATATCATTTGTGGGTGCAGCTAACTCCCCGTGAGGTAATTGTATTATTTTCCAAGGCAAAAGAGCCCCGGACCAATTAGAAACAAAAATAAATAGAAACATAGTTCCAATAAATGGAACCCACGGACCATATTCTTCTCCAATCTGAGTTTTGCTCACGTCTCGAATGAATTCGAGAACATATTCAAAGAAATTCTGACCAAAAGTCGGAATGGTTTGCAGATTTCGAATAACTAGAATGGCTGAAACTAGCAAGATAGCAATTACAACCCAAGAAGTAATAAGTACTTGGGCATGCACTTGGAAACTCCCTATTTGCCAATAGAAATGTTGCCCGACTTCCACAGCAGATATATCGTATAATCTTTTTAATGTGTTGATAGAACATAATAAAACATTCATATTGTCCCGCCCTCTAAAAAATAAGAACTTGAAAGGGAATTATTTTAATTCAAACATCTCCTTTTTGATTTTGAATACCAGGATTAATCACATATAATTTTCGTTTCTTCTTTATATCGCTAATAATAAAAATGAAGAGAATTTCTAATCCTTACTTAACCAACAGGATCTTGTATATATATATATTTTATGTATATATATATTATATATATTTTTATATTTTTTTATGCAATTATGCAATTTAATTTATTAGTAGTATTTAATTTATTAGTAGTATAGTAACCGATTTCCTAAATCTATGAGTCCCTCCAACCAACTCAAATAATTTCTCTTATTATTAATCAAGAATTTCTTATATAGCTAGAACGACCTTCACAAATAGCAAATACTAATTTATTAAGAATTAATCGAATTGAGGCTATAGCATCATCATTAGCTGGAATCGAAATATCGGCGAAGTCCGGGTCACAATTTGTATCGATTAAAGAAATTGTTGGAATTTCCAAAGTTCTACATTCTCGAAGAGCCGTATATTCTTCTTGTTGATCGACGATTATTACAATATCAGGTAATCGTGTCATATATTTAATGCCGCCGAGATATGTTTCCAGATGAGCTAATTGTCTCTTCAATATAGCAGCATCCCTTTTTGGAAAACTGTTGAGTCTCCCCGTCTTTTGTTGTGTTCTCAAGTCCCGGAACTTTTGAAGTCGTGTTTCTGTAGTATACCAATTCGTTAACATACCGCCGAGCCATTTTTTATTAACATAATGACACCGAGCTCTTATTGCAGCCCGCGTTACTGAATCCGCTGCTTTTTTTTTTGTACCAACAATTAAGAATTGTTTTCCCATACTTGCTGCATCAAAAACTAAATCACAAGCTTCTGATAAAAACCGAGCAGTTCTAATAAGATTTGTAATATGAATATCCTTACGCTTTGCAGATATATAAGGTGACATTTTAGGATTCCATTTTCTAGTACCGTGGCCAAAATGAACTCCAGCTTCCATCATCTCTTCCAAAATTATGTTCCAATATCTTTTTGTCATTTAGATTAATCCCCCACTTTTCTTTCATTTCCAATCCAATTTTTTTTTTTAATTTGGAAATGAAAGAAAGAGACCGTGTATACTGAAATAGAAATAAATAAGTGTTCCGAAGGAACCTTTTATTCTACCGAAGATCTACCGAAGATTGGCCATTGATACATGATCAGGCCATTTTTTTCTATTTAATTTAAATAATATGATTATTATCTTTATTACCTTTTGATTTTATTACAAAATCAATTACTAAATAAAATGATGGAGCCCTTAGGGATTATTAAATCCTAGATTGCTCTGATGTATCGCAAAAATTCTTTGAAATGAAGCCAAAAAATAATTCTCTGTGGTGAAACAAAATATCTCTCATTTGATCTTCAAATAAATTATTTTTTTTTGTTTCCAAAGTAATCTTGTTATATTGCCTTGGCCTTGTCTTTGAACGGTGCATTATTCTTTTGAATCCGGTACCAACAGGTATCATTCCCCCTAAAACAACGTTCTCTTTCAGACCTTTCAACCAATCTATACGACCCCGAAGAGCGGCTTTTGCTAAAACTCTAGCAGTTTCTTGAAAACTTGCTTCAGATATGAAACTTTGAGTATTCAGAGATGTTTTTGTTATTCCTAGTAATAGAACTCGGTAGCAAATCGCCTCTTCTAAGGCACGCCCAGCTCGTTCGGCTCGCAATAATCCAATTAGTTCACCGGGCGAAAAAACATTAGACATTCCATCTTCTGAAACCAATACTTTTGATGTTATTTGACGCACAATAATTTCTAGATGTCTATTATGGATGTGAACTCCCTGGGATCGATAAACTTTTTGAATTTTATTAACCAAAGAAATACGACTTTGCGCTATAGTTAGCTCAGCACCAATCAAGAATCCCCAAGGAATGCCAAGAATTCTTGTTATATGACCGTTCCAAGTATCAACTCTCTTTTCTAGGTTCATCGATATTGAATCAATCGAACGAACTTCTAATACCTGTTCTACTTTTGGAAGACCCTGTGTTATATCACCAGATCTCGATTTTTCATATATATATGTAACTAATATATCTCCTTCAGAAAGTATTTCTCCATAATGGCCGTGAACAGTTGCTCCTGGAGTCGCCAAATAAGGGTTAGCCGATCTTATTCCTACAGAATCCATTTGAACTGTTAGAACTTGACCTGATTTTAGGTGTGGTGCATTTTTCGTTTGAACTATACATACATTTTCACAAATAAATTGACCAAGACTTATTATTGTAAACGGTTTTTCACAAGAATTATGATGGAGAAAATGCCAATTCAAAAAGAATGGATTGAAAACGGTGTTACTACATATATCCGGTTTAGAAATTCTCTCGTTTTCGTCCATTAAATAATATCTTAATACTTGAAAAGTTTCTTTGAATTTATCAAGTTGCAAATTTGGATTTATCGAGATCTGATTATGAGTTATTAAACGGTCAAAATCCAAATTTGCAACTTGAAAGGCTATTCCTAAAGGACCTAACGAATTATTAATTGGAATTATAGGATCTCTTTGAATTTTATTAATTCCTTCTTTTATCCCATTGTAATATTTTCCCTCATTGAATGATCGTGTTTGAAAACAATTAAATGATGACAAAATTATCAAAGAGCGGTATTTCTCATTTCTATTCAACAACATACGAATAGTTCCGTTATTTTGGCTAAGTGATTGTTGAATTTTTTTCTTCGAATCAATGGAAAAAAATGGATTGATGTTGGTCCGATCCGACTCATGATCCAAGAAAAATCCCGAACTGGCCGGATCATTCCTTTTTCTTATATATGAAATATGGGATTTCACTAAGTCAATTCTTAAGAAATATCGAACCAAACCATTTGTACTTACTTCAACAAAAGAAGCATGCGCATTTTCGATAGAAGAAAATTTTTTGTCTGGATCCCAATTTAAGACTAAACAAGTCCGAACTAATTGAATACTTGTATCCGAAATTCCCCGAATTGATTTTCCATTTCCAGAAAGAATATAATTAATAACTTTAAGTTCCAGATTATCTCTTTCCTGAAACATATCTTGGGGAAAAAGTTTTACTAAATTGATACCATTCCCTATTTCATATAAAATGACGGGTCGAACCAAAACAAAATACTTTTTTTTTGTAATTGTGATCCATTGGACATAGATCCAATTTTTCATTTTTTTTGATTCCTTAAAATTGTTTTTTACCGTTCCTGGTGGTATCAAGATGGCACTGTGTCGGGATATTTTATCCATTTCTCCCGGAAAATGGATATCCCCAGAAAATATTTTTAATTCAATCTTTTTTTTTTTCTTCTCCACTCGGACCAACCCCCTTACTCGACTTCTTATATTTAAAGTGATTGGTGTATCTACTTCAACGATACTATTGTTCCGTACCATTATGGAAGAAGATTCTGATAAAATATGCACTTCCTCGGGAATGAAAAAAAATTGATCCACTTTGATTTGGTATTTTGTCTTAAATTCTTTAACTCCTCTATACTCAATTAAAAAATCCTCTTTTTTAAAAATGGAATTTATTCCTATAGTCCTATATTTAGTAATTCCTGAGCTCTGTGTTCTGTATTGAGGATCATCAAAATAAGCGAGAATACTATTTCTACGAAAAATACCATTGATTGGTATTTCAATCGAGATATTGGAAGCTAACATTCGTTTTTTGTCTCGTTCTTGAATCGATTGGAATGAAAATGGAATGATGAATCTATTTCTTCGCCTCTTTGCTAATAAATCCGTAGTATGATGGAAAATAGCAGGGTGTGCAAAATTACAATGATCTATACATATGATTTGATTAAATATGGAATAATCTGAAATCCTTCTTTCTTTTAGATCAGAAGAATTGAAAAGAAATAATTTATGTCTTACTTGATCATTCCTTACTAAAAGGTTACAACTATCTTCTTCCCCAGTAGAAAGATAATGCATCTTCATTTGATCTTGATCTTTTCGGAGTGAAAAAGAGACTGAACCGGACCTGTATGATCTTCCTGATAATATCCATAAATGACTTGTTTTTGGTAAGATATGGACATTACTGTATCTAAATTCTGATGCATGGTATACATCAGTACTCCAATGCATTTCTCCTTCTAAGTTAGAATAGACATGTTTTCGAACCTTTTCTTTTAAATTCAAAGTGTATGTTCCTGCGCGAATCTCGGCGATCACTTGTTCTGATTTTACATATTGATTATTTTGAACTAATAGAAAACTTTTTGGTGGAATAATCACATTATGTATAATATCACCACTTTCAATAGTTATATACAAGTCTATATAACATAGAAAAGCAGGATGCCCATGACGTGTACGTGTAGGATGAACCAAATCCTCGTTGAATTTTATTTTTCCATTAGAAGGTGCTCGCACATGTTCTGCAGTACCTCCTGTGAATACTCCGCCAGTATGAAAAGTTCTTAATGTTAGTTGAGTGCCCGGTTCTCCTATTGATTGGCCCGCAATAATACCTACAGCTTCTCCTAATTCCACTAAGTGGCCATGAGTAGGACTTTGGCCATAACACAATCGACAGATCCAAGATGTATTTCTACAGGTAAAGGGGGTTCGGATAGATATTGGTTGTGTTTTAAAGGTTTTAAATCGATTGATAAGTCCAATTCCAATATCTTGATTTCGAACGGCAATGCATCGTGAACCTCTGTATATATCGTCTGCTAATACACGACCAATTAATGTTTGTATCAAAATTCTTTCCGGCATCATTCCATTCTGGGTATTCACCGAAATTCCTCGAATGGTACCGCAATCTGTTCGACGTACAACAATGTGTTGAACCACTTCAACAAGTCTGCGTGTAAGATATCCAGCATCTGAAGTTCGTACAGCAGTATCTACAACTCCTTTCCGGGCTCCATAGCAAGAAATTATATATTCTGTTAAAGAGAGTCCTTCGCGTAAATTGCTTTGAATAGGTAAATCAATCATTTGTCCTTGTGGATCCGACATCAATCCTCTCATACCCACTAATTGGTGTACTTGAGATGCATTTCCTCTAGCTCCTGAAAAAGACATTATATGGACTGGATTAAAGGGGTCGGTCATCCTAAAATTAGGATTCATTTCTTGTCGCAAATATTCACTTGTAGCATACCATATCTCAATAGATTGGCGTAATTTTTCTACTGCATGTACATTCCCATAATGATGATGTTTTTCAAAAATCAAACTTTGTTGTTCAGCATCTTGGACTAGCCATCCTTTAGAAGGTATTGTTAAAAGGTCATCAATTCCTAATGAAATGGATGTAGTCGTAGCTTGACGGAATCCCAGAGTCTTTACTTGATCCAAGATATGCGATGTATATGCCATTCCAAAGTGATCTATTAATCTGCTAATAAGTCGTTTAATGGCAGTTCCACCTATCACTTTATTGTGAAAGACTAGATTGGCCCGTTCTGCCATAGGTACCTCCATATTTCACTCAGTGGGATTCGGTTCGACAATGGGTTTGAGTCAATGATTGGAAAACTTCCTTTTCTTTATCTTTATTTGCATACAAATTAAAAACTATGTATGATTCTGGTTAAATTGTGAACACCTGAATTTACACCGATATCATAAATTTGCTTATCTTAGATACCAACCATCTATATCATTAGATATCATATGAATAGGCATGGCAAAAACCTTGTATAGCTTCTTCGATTTCTCGATAAAAAGAAATATGACCAAAAGTGGTTCGAATGTATATAGAACGAATTTCTTTTTTTGTACTTCTTATTACTAGATAATGTCCATAAATTTCATGATAGGTACCCAAAGATTCGTAGTGAACTTCGATAGGAACTTCTCTTGATGAAATAATGCGTTGATCTAGTCGCCACCGG